AGTACAAAAAGCTATTTGTTAGTATGCAACGTTATAATGTGTTTTAAAAAAAAGTGTTGTACTAGTGGAGAGACTGATATTGAATTTATCACAATACATACGATATATATACAATAAATATTTGGGTTTGGGTTATGGCACCCTATTTTAACTATCTTATAGAAGGCAAAAAGATTAGGAGAAACATCTTATTTAGCTGATCTAGGAGCTTTTTAGAGTTTAGTTAAAATAAATTAGTTTAAAAATGTAAAATTTTTCCGGTTTCGGGGTTTGACGGGAAATACAAGGTTTTACAGGAAAAATTAATTTGGGGGGTAGGGGGGGTTTAGCGCGCGGAAACGTCCTTTTATAGATAAGTCTCAACCCCGGTGGTAAATAATAGGAGAGTTGAAGAACACACTGTAATTAAGAGCTAAATATGTCAATCATGCATTCATTTTTAACACCATGAGATAATACTTCGTGTACGTCTTAGCCAATAAGACCTATGTTCCACCCTATTACGTAATATGCGCTGTTAGCCACTACTGAGATGCTAATGAAGGCCAATAAAAATAAAAAACTATGTATGCAATCCAATTAGGAACTAGGCTGGGCTGAGGGCAAGATGGACTAACGCATAGGATAGATGCTTTACTGAATTACACTAGGGACTAGTATTAGGTTCAGGTCCCACAGATTCACTATCGGCAGATGCTTTTTAAACTTCATCAGTAATCCGGCCTAGATCCAGGTACGGTAGATTCAGGGCATCTTGCATCAGACATCACTCCAGGCTGGGTAAAGTGAGGAAGGGTTGAAATCATAGTCTCTGCTAGAATTAGTTAATTTTACTTAAATAAACGTTAACACTGCTTATTTAATTTTTATTTGTTTGACGAGATTGAGGTTATCACGAAGATAGTATATTAAGGATTTTCAAGTATAATAAATATTTGTATTATAGTACTGTATTATGTACGATTATACACTTTAAAGTTGAAGTTCATGAATTATATGTTTTTGGCAAATATTTATTTATTTTATTATATGTTAGATATTAATGATTGTGGATTGTTGATTTTTTTGTGATTAACATGATTTAAAATGTTGTTCATATATGTATGTTTATAGATATATATAAGTAATATTTGGTATTATATGTTATTATGGAAGAATACGATTAATAAATATTATGGGTTTATGATATTCTGAGTGAAACAGTACGTATGGGTATTAAGCGTAGGAGATGTACACCTGGAACTATAGATGTTTAATTTTCAATTTTATTGGTAATACAAATTCATGTTATAATTCAAATTATGTAAGACTTATTTTTTTGTTGGTAGTAATAATGTTAATTATTTGATGTTATTGGTCGAGCATTCTATGTTTGAGTGATATTATTAAGTTATTATGGGTTAATTGTTCTGGAATTAATTGTTAATTTATGAACGAGTATTGCTTCAAGACGGTTATAATTATGATGGATTTGTTTGTACAATTTATATTAAAGTATGTGTATTAACATTCATTTTCTTTGATAAATAAAGTATTATGTAATAAATAGTATATTATGGTAATTATACAGATATGTTAAGAATATGTTGATATTTTAGTTTAGTTGATATTATTATTGTAGTGTTGGGGATTGTTTGTTGGATTGTGGCAATCTTATCTGGAAGTAATAACTTGAATTTGTTGAAGATAATTTATAACATGAAAATTACTTTTACTTAATTAAATTGTTAAATTTTATGTTTATGTTGTGAGATTTATATGTTAAATGGTGTATTGTCATTTAATGTTGTTTTGATATTAATGGTTAAGTAAGATTATTGGTAGAAATTCTATTTTTATTAATTAACATAATAATATGTTTATTAATATACTATATTTTTAAAGAATATTTATGTTTAGATGGTTTGAATGTTAAAGTATAATTTTATGTTTGTTATTATTAGTATAAATTGTTGATTTCTTGATGTTTAATTGAATATATTAGACAGGGGGTAAATAAATTTATGCTATAAAAACATAGTATGTATATGAGCATAGAATATGTTTAATTCCTGGTATATAGTTGAATATATTAGACAGGGGGTAAATATAGACAGGGGGTAAATAAATTTATGCTATAAAAACATAGTATGTATATGAGCATAGAATATGTTTAATTCCTGGTATATAGTTGAATATATTAGACAGGGGGTAAATAAATTTATGCTCGATATACATATAATGTAAATAGTGCATAGCGTTACATAGTGCATATGTCGGGAGATAGTTTAATTAGAATGTTGGCTTTGGGGGTCAATAGTGGAGGTTTAATTCCTTCTTTCTCGATCAGCTAACAACTGCCAAAAAGTCTTGAGGAGGGTTTTAGCCTCCAGTCTTCGGCTTACAAGACCGATGCTTTAGATTAAGCTATCAGGACTATCAATTTAATAATTTATTCTCTACTCATCCGACAAGTGGGAATATGATGATAAAGATCGAGAAGTAGATTACCGAGGCTGACTGTCCAATTATGATGTAGGGGTCTTCAACTGGTTGGCCTCCGATTCAGGTTAAGATAAGTGTATCTGCTACTAAGGCTCAGAATATAATTTGTGTTAGTGGTCGGAACATTAGGCTTCGTTGTTTTGACGTGTGAAGCAGGGGCATGAGAGCTAGGATTAGGATGGATAGAACAAGGGCTAGTACTCCGCCTAGTTTATTTGGAATTGACCGTAGGATAGCATAGGCAAATAGAAAGTATCACTCTGGTTTAATGTGAGGGGGGGTGACTAGAGGGTTGGCAGGGGTGAAGTTATCGGGGTCACCTAATAGATTTGGGGAAAATATGGCTAAAAGGGTAAGTGCTGTGAGTATAATTAGGAAGCCTAGAAGATCTTTATAAGAGAAGTATGGGTGGAAAGGAACTTTGTCTGGGTCTGAGTTTAACCCTGTTGGGTTTGTTGATCCTGTTTCGTGGAGGAACAGGAGGTGGAGGATGCTGACTCCTGCAATAACAAATGGAAGGAGAAAATGGAAAGCAAAAAATCGAGTTAGGGTCGGGTTGTCTACAGAGAAACCTCCCCAGATTCATTGGACTAGTACGTTTCCGATGTACGGAATAGCAGAAAGAAGATTAGTAATTACTGTAGCTCCTCAGAAGGACATTTGTCCTCATGGAAGGACATAGCCGACGAATGCTGTGGCTATTACTAGAAATAGGAGAATAACGCCAATGTTTCATGTTTCTTTAAACAAGAACGAGCCATAATATAGGCCTCGTCCGATGTGCAGGTAAATGCAGATGAAGAAGAATGAGGCTCCATTGGCATGGAGGTTTCGGATTAATCAACCATAGTTGACATCTCGGCAGATATGAGCTACTGAAGAAAATGCTATTGATGTGTCTGCTGTGTAGTGTATTGCTAGAAAAAGCCCTGTAACGATTTGGGCAATTAAACAAACTCCAAGGAGAGACCCAAAGTTTCATCATGATGAGATGTTTGATGGGGCTGGAAGGTCAATGAAGGAGTTATTAATAATTTTAATTAATGGGTGTGATTTACGGATGTTTGGTGCCATTAGTTCCTATAGTTGAATAACAACAGTGGTTTTTCAGATCACAGGTTCTGGTTAGAATCCTGGTGGGAATTATGATTTATATAATTTCTTTTTCAATGATTGTGTTGGTTTTAGGGCTGGTAGCTGTTGCTTCAAACCCATCTCCTTATTATGCTGCTTTGGGGTTGGTAATAGCAGCAGGGGCTGGGTGCTTAGTGATTGCTGCGTTTGGGTCATCATTTTTGTCTATTGTTCTTTTTTTAATTTATCTTGGTGGAATGTTGGTGGTGTTTGCTTATTCAGCAGCTTTGGCTGCTGAACCCTACCCTGAAGCATGGGGTAGTTGGTCAGTTGTATTTTATGTATTAGTTTATCTAGTGGGTGTTTTGGTGTGGTACATGTTTTTAGGTGGAGTTGAGGTTGATGGAATAAATAAGTCTGGAGAATTAGGGGGTTATGTTATGCGTGGTGACTGAGTAGGGGTGGCTTTGATATATTCGTGTGGTGGGTGGTTGCTGTTTATTGGTGGATGAGTTTTGTTGTTAACCTTATTTGTGGTGTTTGAATTAACTCGAAGTCAGTATGGTGGAAGTCTTCGTGCATTAGAGTAGGGCAATAATAATTGCTGAGGTTATTAAAAAAAGGGTTAGGTAAGTTTTGATAAGTCCTTGTTGGATATTTGAAGTGGTTTTAATTATTGGCAGTTGTTGGTTTGCCAATCCTTGGGGGCCTGCTTTTTCATATCAGGACAGGTCAATTAGATGAGTTGCGATATTTTGTGCTAGGTTGAGGTTGGTTTTTGGTAAGGCTCGGTGAATAATAGTTGGAAAAAATCCAAGCAGGTTGGAAAAAGAGTGTATATTAGTTTTTGATGCTTTGTTTATAGAAGTTGTTAGTTTAGATAAATCTATAGCAATAATTAATCCGGTAATAGTTACAATAATAGCTGCTTGTTTTGCAAGGGCTGGTATAGTTATGATGGGGGAGCTAATTGGTAGTATGTTGGATGAGATTAGCAGCCCTGCCAGGATGCTTCCTCAAGCCAATCGTTTAATAGGGTTGATTACTGCTTTGTTGTTTTCGTTAATAGGAGAGAGTGAGTTTGATCGTGGGTGACCCATAGATGCGAAGAAAACAATTCGAAAGCTATAAATGGCTGTGAATGATGTTGCAATTAGTGTTAATGCTAAGGCTCAGGTATTAGTTTGAGAAGTGTTGAGGGCTTCAATAATGGCATCTTTTGAGAAGAAACCTGCTAGAAAAGGGGTTCCTGTGAGGGCTAAACTACCAATTGTTAAGCAAGATGTGGTGATTGGTAGTGAGTGTTGTAAGCCACCTATTTTTCGGATATCTTGCTCATCGTTAAGGCTGTGAATAATAGAGCCCGAGCACAGGAATAATATAGCTTTAAAGAATGCGTGGGTACAGATGTGGAAGAAGGCTAATTGGGGAAGATTAAGTCCGATAGTTACTATTATTAGTCCTAGCTGACTTGATGTGGAGAACGCTACAATTTTTTTGATATCATTTTGAGTTAAAGCGCAGGCGGCTGTAAATAGTGTTGTGATGGCCCCCAGACATAGACAGATTGTGAGTGCAGTTTGATTATTATTTATGATTGGGTGAATTCGGATAAGTAAGAAAATACCTGCAACTACTATTGTGCTAGAGTGAAGTAGGGCAGAAACAGGGGTGGGTCCTTCTATTGCGGCAGGCAATCAAGGGTGAAGGCCAAATTGTGCAGATTTGCCGGTGGCCGCGAGGATTAATCCAAGTAGTGGTAGTGTCAGGCTATCTGTGTTAAGTATGAAGATTTGTTGTATCTCTCATGAATTAAAGTTTGTTGCTAGTCAAGATATACTTAAGATTAGCCCGATGTCCCCAACTCGGTTGTAAATTACTGCCTGAAGGGCTGCTGTGTTTGCATCGGCTCGGGCGTACCATCACCCAATTAAAAGGAAGGATATGATTCCAACTCCTTCTCACCCGATAAAAAATTGGAAAAAGTTGTTGGCTGTTACTAGAATAACTATAGCTACAAGGAATGTTAAAAGGTATTTAAAAAATCGAGTAACTAATGGATCTGAGGCTATATATCAGGTGGCGAATTCTAGAATAGATCATGTTACAAATAGGGCAATGGGGAGGAAGATTGAGGAGTAAATATCAAATTTAAAGCTAATGTTAATGTCAAAAGTATTGATGTTTATTCAGTGGAAGTTAGTGGTGATTGATTCTAGGCCCTGGTCTAGAAAAATAGTAAGTGGAATTATGCTAATAAAAAAAGCTGTTTTTACTGATGTTTTGATTAAGTAGTGGAGGTTGATAATATTTATATTTAATGTTGACAAAAAAATGGGTAAGATTAAAATTGAAATTGTGATTAGTATAGAGGAGTTGAAAATTAGTGGAAAATTCATAGCTTTTACTTGGATTTGCACCAAGAGTTTCTGGTTCCTAAGACCAGCGGATAGACTGTTTTCCTTTAAAAGCCGAACAAGCCGTGGAATTGAACCACGGAACTAAGTAATTAGCAGTTCTTAGGGTCCCAGCCAAGTTCGGTTGATAAGAGGGGTTTAACCTCTAACTCTAGAATCACAATCTAGTATTTATTAAACTATATCTACAGAAAAACAACCCTCAGATTAGCTCTGGTTTTATTATCAAAGGAATAATCGGGATTAAGTGCATAGTTATTAAAGTATGTTCTCGGGTGTGTGTTGGGTAAATTGCATTAAGATGTTCTGGGGTTATTCCTCGTTGTGTTATCAAGAACATATAAAGGGAATAACTGGCTGTTAGTAGGGTGCCAAGTCCTGTTAGAATGATGGTTCAGTTTGATCAGTTAAATAAAGCTGTTATAATGGTGATTTCTCCTATAAGGTTAGGGGATGGTGGTAGAGCCATGTTAGCGAGGTTGGAAATAAGTCATCAGGTACCCATTAACGGTAGGATGGTTTGTAGCCCTCGTGATAAAATTAATGCTCGACTGTGTGTTCGCTCGTAATTTGTGTTTGCTAAGCAGAACAGGGCAGATGAGATTAGACCGTGGGCGATTATTAAGATTATTGCTCCTGTTAAGCTTCATGGGGTTTGGATTATTGCTGCTGAAATAACTAAACCTATATGGCTCACAGATGAATAGGCGATTATAGATTTTAGATCTGTTTGTCGTAAGCAGATTGAGCTGGTTATAATAATACCTCATAGTGATAAAATAAGAAATGGGTAGGCTAATTCTTTTATGGCGGGGGATAGTGTAATTGAAATTCGAATAATACCATATCCTCCAAGTTTTAAGAGAATAGCAGCAAGAACTATTGAGCCAGCAATTGGGGCTTCTACATGGGCTTTAGGGAGTCATAAATGAGTGCCGTAAAGGGGTATTTTTACTATAAAGGCCAGTAAGCAGGCAAGTCATCATGATTTGTTAGCTCAAGTCATAGGAATATGATTTGGGAGAAGTTGGAGAAGGTTAAGAGACAGAGTTCCTGTAGATGAGTATAATGATAAAAGGGCAACTAGAAGTGGGAGAGAGCCTGCCAGGGTGTAGAATAAAAAATAAGTGCCTGCGTTTAAACGCTCGGCCTGGTTACCTCAACGTGTAATAATAATTAGTGTTGGGATTAATGTGATTTCGAATATGATGTAAAATAAGATTAGCTCTGTTGCTGAGAAAGCTATAATTAGCGATAGTTGAAGAAAGATAAGTATAGTAATAAAAGTTCGTTGTCGTGAAATAGGTTCTGTTGTTAAGTGGTTTTGACTTGCAAGAAGTATTAATGGGAGAAGTCAGCAGGTTAAAATTAGTAGTGGGGTGGAGATTTGGTCAATGGATATTAAGTGGTTTGAGAAGTGGGTTGTTTCAGATTGGTTAAAAAATCATGTTAAGCTTAATAATGAAATAAGAAGGCTTTGAGAGGTTAAAGAAGGTCATAGTCATTTTTTATTTATTAACCATGTCGACGGAATTAGCATAAGTGTTGGTAGTAAAATTTTTAGCATTGTAGAAGGTTTAGGTTAGATAATTTATCTGTTCCGTGAGTTCGTGTAGTGGCAACTAATAGGGCTAGTCCTGTTGCGGCTTCACAGGCTGAGAAAGTGAGTATGAGTATCGGGATCAGTGAAAAGGAGAATGTTATGGTCATGGTCGGTCAAGTGCATAGCCCAACATATATAGATAGTATTGTACCCTCTAGACAGAGTAAGGCTGAAAGTAAGTGGGAGCGGTTTAAGGCTAATCCTGTTAAACCTAAAATAAAAGCTGAGCAGAAGCTAAAGTGGATAAGTGTCATAGAGTTGTTATGGGGTTTATCCATAATTTGTTGAGCCGAAATCAACTGTCTTGTTTGGACTAACAACTCACTCAGCTCACTCTAAGCCGCCTTGTAGTCATTCATAGATTAGGCCTAGGGTAAGAAGGGTTAGAATTAAAGCTGCTCATATAATCACAATATTAGGTGAGGTAAGTTGTGCAGCCCACGGGGATGGGAGAAGAAGGGCAATTTCTAGGTCAAATAGGAGGAATAAAATAGCAATTAAGAAAAATCGTATGGAAAATGGTAATCGGGCAGAGCCCAGAGGATCAAATCCGCATTCGTATGGGGAGAGTTTTTCTGAATCTGGTGTGATCTGAGGGAGTCAAAAACTTAGGATTGCTAAGATAGTTGATAAAGTTAGAGCAATTGTTAGAATAGTGGCTGTCATTACTTTCTCTCAGATTTTAACTGAGACTGTGTGATTGGAAGTCACGTGTACTGGTTAATACTAAGAAAGTATGATCCTCATCAGTAAATTGATACGTAAAGGAATAATCAGACTACGTCAACGAAGTGTCAGTATCATGCGGCTGCCTCAAAGCCGAAATGGTGTTTAGATGTAAAATGGTATTGAATTTGTCGTATTAAACAAACAGACAGAAATAAGGAGCCAATAATAACATGGAGACCGTGGAATCCGGTTGCTACAAAAAATGTTGATCCATAAACTCCGTCTGCAATTGTGAATGGGGCTTCATAATATTCTATGGCTTGAAGGGCTGTGAAGTAGAGTCCAAGAAGGATTGTTAGGGCTAGTGATTGAATTGCTTCTTTTCGATCTCCGTGCATGATGCTATGATGAGCTCATGTTACAGTAACCCCCGATGCTAATAGTACAGCTGTGTTGAGAAGAGGGACTTCAAATGGGTTTAGTGGGGTAATCCCTGTGGGCGGTCAGCATTCTCCAAGCTCATATGTTGGAGCTAAACTTGAGTTGTAAAATGCTCAGAAAAATCCAATAAAGAAGAAGACTTCTGATGTGATAAATAAAATTATTCCATATCGTAAGCCTTTTTGGACAGGTGGTGTATGGTGTCCTTGGAATGTTCCTTCTCGGATTACATCTCGTCATCATTGAATTATTGTTAAAACCATGGTAATTAGACCTAGTGTGAGAAGAATTATTGATCCAAAATGGAATCATATGGCTAATCCTGATGTTAGGAGAAGAGCTGCAACAGCTCCTGTTAGTGGTCAAGGGCTTGGGTCGACTATGTGGTAGGCGTGTGCTTGGTGTGCCATTAGACGTTTTCTTGTAGGTAGAGGCTTAAAAGTAGGACGAATACGTATGCTTGAATTATTGCAACGGCGATTTCTAGGAGTGTTAGTAGGAATAGAACAATTGATGTTAGGATGGCAACGGTAGGTATAATTGAAAGTAGTACAAAAGCTGCAGTGGCAATTAGTTGGATTAATAGGTGTCCAGCTGTTAAATTAGCGGTAAGTCGGACACCTAAGGCTAATGGTCGGATAAAAAGGCTAATTGTTTCAATAATAATTAGAACGGGAATAAGAGGTGTGGGTGTTCCTTCGGGGAGAAGGTGTCCTAATGCAATGGTTGGTTGATTTCGTATACCAATAATTACTGTTGCCAATCACAATGGAACAGCTAAACCTATATTTAAGGATAGCTGGGTAGTTGGTGTGAAAGTGTATGGTAATAACCCTAAGAGGTTAAGGGATATAAGCAGGAGTATTAAGGATGTTAAAAGTAATGCTCATTTATGCCCTGGCGTATTAATCGGCAATAAAATTTGTTTGGTGAAGTTGTGAATAAATCACGATTGTAAAGTAATTAGTCGATTATTTAGTCATTTGTTAGATGGGTTAGGGAATAGTAATCATGGAACAAGTATTGCAATAACGATGAGTGGAATACCTAAAATTACAGGGCTCATAAATTGATCAAAGAAGCTTAGGTTCATGGTCAGGTTCAGGGGTTGGGTTTAGATTTTTCTGTAGTTTGTGTGGTGGGTTCATTAAATGCTTTATGTTTTAATACTTTTGGAGGAATAATTGTTAAAAGGACAAATCAAGAGAAGACTAAGATTAGAAATCATGGGCCGGGGTTTAATTGTGGCATATCACTAAGGGTGGTTGGGGGTCACCAGTCTACAGCTTAAAAGGCTGTTGCTTATACCCTATTTAGCTTCTTAGTGAAGCTTCTAGTATTGATGAAGATCAGTTTTCAAAATCGGTAAGGGGAACCGCTTCAACTACAATAGGCATAAAGCTGTGGTTGGCTCCGCAAATTTCTGAACATTGTCCGTAAAATACTCCTGGACGAGTAGCGATAAATGATGTTTGGTTTAATCGTCCTGGGATTGCGTCTGTTTTTACACCTAAAGAGGGAACAGCTCAGGAGTGTAGAACGTCTTCGGCTGTTACTAGAAGTCGAGTTGGGGACTCTATTGGAACCACTATTCGGTTATCTACCTCTAGTAGTCGGAATTGTCCTGGGGTGAGGTCATTAGTTGGGACTATATATGAGTCAAATGATAGGTCTTCATAGTTTGTATATTCATAGCTTCAATATCATTGATGGCCAATTGCTTTAATTGTTAGATGTGGATCATTAACTTCATCTATTAAGTATAAAATACGAAGGGAGGGGAGGGCGATCATAATAAGGATGATGGCTGGTATAATGGTTCATACTATTTCAATTTCTTGGGCATCTATAGAGTTCGTATTAGTTAGTTTAGTAGTTATCATAATGGTAATAATATAAAGGACAAGCGTACTAATAAGAAAAACGGCTATTAACGTGTGGTCGTGGAAGTGTAGTAACTCTTCTATGATTGGGGAGGCTGCGTCTTGAAAACCTAATTGTGATGGGTGTGCCATGTTGAGATGTGCTGGAGTTTAACCAACAACTCCACCTTGACAAGGGGGTGTAATATTTTACTAACACCTCGAATGGTTCATTAGTAAGAAAATGGCAGAGTGGTGATGCGACTGACTTGAAATCAGAACATGGGGGTTCGATTCCCTCTTTTCTCGTCATTAATTATTGGTTGGTTGAATTTGAACAAAGGCCGGTTCCTCAAAGGTGTGATATGGGGGTGGGCAGCCGTGAAGTCATTCGATGTTTGTTGATGTTAGTTCTGTTAGTGAGACTTCTCGTTTAGCTGCAAACGCTTCTCAGATAATAAACATTATCATAATTACAGCCACTAGAGAGATTAGGGATCCAACAGATGAAACAGTGTTTCATAATGTATATGCGTCTGGGTAATCAGAATATCGTCGAGGTATTCCGGCTAGGCCAAGGAAGTGTTGAGGGAAGAAGGTTAAATTTACACCAGCAAATATTACCCCAAAGTGGATTTTTGCTCATGTTTCGTGCAGTGTATAACCAGTAAATAAGGGGAATCAATGGACGAATCCTCCTATAATAGCAAATACAGCTCCCATGGAAAGGACATAGTGGAAGTGTGCTACTACATAATAAGTATCATGAAGTACAATATCTAGAGATGAGTTGGCAAGGATAATGCCTGTTAAGCCACCCACGGTAAACAAGAAAATAAAACCAAGGGCTCACAATATTGGAGCATCTCATTTAATTGTTCCTCCGTGTATAGTAGCTAATCAGCTAAATACTTTTACACCAGTAGGGATAGCAATAATTATTGTTGCTGATGTAAAATAGGCTCGAGTGTCTACGTTAAGATCAACTGTAAATATGTGGTGGGCTCAGACAATAAACCCTAGAAGTCCGATTGACATTATTGCTCATACTATTCCCATATAACCAAAAGGTTCTTTTTTTCCTGAGTAGTAAGTCACGATATGGGAGATCATGCCAAATCCTGGTAAAATAAGAATGTACACCTCTGGGTGGCCAAAGAATCAAAATAAGTGTTGATAGAGAACAGGATCACCACCACCAGCAGGATCAAAGAAGGTTGTGTTTAGGTTTCGATCAGTTAGTAGTATTGTAATCCCTGCAGCTAGGACAGGGAGGGAGAGAAGTAAGAGCACAGCAGTAATTAATACTGATCAAACAAATAGTGGTGTTTGGTATTGTGATATAGCTGGAGGTTTTATGTTAATTGTTGTTGTAATAAAATTAATTGCTCCTAGAATAGATGATACACCAGCTAAATGAAGAGAAAAAATTGTTAGATCAACCGATGCTCCAGCATGTGCTAGGTTTCCGGCTAAAGGTGGATAAACAGTTCAACCTGTTCCAGCCCCTGCTTCAACCCCAGATGATGCTAATAAGAGAAGGAAGGATGGGGGGAGGAGTCAGAAGCTTATGTTATTTATCCGGGGGAATGCTATATCTGGGGCTCCAATTATTAAAGGAACTAATCAGTTACCAAAGCCGCCGATTATAATGGGCATAACTATGAAGAAAATTATAATAAAGGCGTGTGCTGTAACGATAACATTATAAATTTGGTCATCTCCAAGTAGAGTTCCTGGTTGGCTTAGTTCTGCTCGAATTAAAAGGCTAAGAGCGGTTCCGACCATCCCTGCTCAAGCACCAAAAACTAAGTAAAGGGTGCCAATGTCTTTGTGATTTGTTGAGAATAATCAACGAGTAATTGCCACAGGTAAGGTGGCCGAGTAATAGGCGGCGGGTTGTAGCCCCGTATACAGAGGTTCAAGTCCTCTTCTTCCCAAGTCCTGCGGTGTTTGACATGCCAGATTGCAAATCTCGAGAAGCAAATGAAAGTTTGCCAGGACTTCTCCCGTTTCCCTGTTTATAAAACGGGAGAAGTAGAATGAAGCTCGTTGGATTGAGCGTTTAGCTGTTAACTAAAATGTTGCGGGATCGAAGCCCGTCTTTCTAGAAAGGCTTTAGCTTAATTAAAGTGTTTGAGTTGCATTCAGTTGATGTGGGATAGAGTCCTGCAAGCCTTAAAACAGAGATTAGGAGATTTTAACTCCTGCTTAGGGCTTTGAAGGCCCTTAGTCTGGTTAACTTAAATCTCTATATCACTATTAATGGTGAGATTGGGATAATAAATGAGGATAAGATTAGTGAAATTGCTAACAAAATAGTTGGTTGTTTGGAGTGGTGTCGTCATGTTATGGTTATATTAGATGTGTTTGGTGATGATGTTAGTGTGACGACGTATGTTAGGCGTAAGTAAAAAAATAAGCTAAGTAGTGCTGATAAGGCTAACACTGTGGCTAAAATAGTTGTATTTTGATTAGTTAGTTCTTGGAGAATAAGTCATTTTGGTAAGAACCCTGAAAGAGGTGGGAGGCCACCTAGAGATAGAAGGGTGAGGAGTGATAGTGCTGTGGTAGTTGGTGATTTAGATCATGAAGTAGCTAGAGATGAAATTTTTGTTGATGAAATAGTTATTAGTGTTAAAAATATGGTAGAAGTTATAATTAAATAAATAGTTAGGTTTAGGATTATTAGCTGAGGTGAAAACGGAAGAATAGAAACTATTCAACCTAGGTGTGCCACAGATGAGAAAGCTAGGATCTTTCGTAGTTGGGTCTGATTTAGCCCACCCCACCCACCGACTAATGTTGATGTTAGACCAATTGTAAGTAGGAGTGGTGTGCTTAGTATTGGAGAAATTTGGTATAAAATGGCTATTGGGGCTAGTTTTTGTCATGTTGAAAGGATTAAACCTGTGGTGAGGCTTAGTCCTTGGAGGACTTCTGGTAGTCAGAAGTGGAATGGTGCCAGTCCTAGTTTTATGCAGATTGCGATAGTCATAGTTGCGCACGATAGAGGATTTGTTAGGTCTAGAATTGATCACTCTCCGGTTAATCAAGCATTATTTAGGCTAGAGAAGAGAAGAAGTGCTGAAGCTGCTGCTTGTGTTAGGAAGTATTTTGTTGAGGCTTCAATGGCTCGTGGGTGTTTGTATTGAGTTATAAGGGGAATAATCGCTAATGTGTTGATTTCAAGGCCCATTCAGGCAAGAAGTCAATGACTACTTGATACGGTAAAGATTGTTCCTAAGGCAAGGCTGGTTAGTACAACTGATAGGGTGATTGGGTTCATTAGTAAAGGAAGGGGTTTAACCAACATGTTTGGGGTATGGGCCCAAAAGCTTTTTTAGCTGACTTTACTAGAGAGTGGTATAACGGGAGTACGGAGGGTTTTGATCTCTCAGGTGCAGGTTCAATTCCTGTCTTTCTAAGGAGATGATGGGGTTTGAACCCATATGTTTCACTCTATCAAAGTGATCCCTAACTTTCGGGCACATTTCCTAGGTTTGTGATGGTAGGCCTAGCAAGGAGATTGGTAATGAAATATGTCATAGTGTTATTGCTAGTGTGATTGGAAGAAAATTTTTTCATACTAAGTGCATGAGTTGATCGTATCGAAATCGAGGGTATGATGCTCGCACCCATAGGAATACTATAGACAAGATGGATGATTTGATTATTAGAGAAATTGTTGTTAGTTCTGGGTGATTTATGAATGAAGACCCTAGAAATAGGATGGCAGAGAGTGTATTCATTATTAAAATGTTGGCGTATTCGGCTAGAAAGAATAGGGCAAATGGTCCTCCTGCGTACTCAACATTAAAGCCTGAAACGAGCTCAGACTCCCCCTCTGTGAGATCAAATGGTGCTCGGTTCGTTTCTGCTAGTGTAGAAATGTATCATATTGCTGCTATTGGTCATCCGGGGATGATTAATCATATTTGTTCTTGTGTTGTGTTGAAATTGTACAAGGTGAACCCACCAGCCAGTAAAATTATGCAGAGCAGGATTAATCCGAGTGTAACTTCATAAGAAATAGTTTGTGCAACTGCTCGTAGTGCTCCAATTAAGGCATATTTAGAATTTGATGATCATCCCGACCCGAGAATCGTGTATACTGTGAGGCTTGATAAGGCTAGAATAAATAGGATTCCTAGGTTCAAATCTGCTAATGAAAATGGTATGGGAAGGGGGGCTCAAATGGATATGGCTAGGGCTAGGGCTATAGTGGGTGCGATTAAGAATAAGGTTTGGGAAGAGGTAGAGGGTCGGATAGGTTCTTTAATAAATAGTTTGATTCCGTCTGCAATTGGTTGAAGTAGACCGGTTGGTCCAACAATGTTAGGGCCTTTACGGTGTTGTATATAGCCTAGGACTTTTCGTTCGATTAAAGTAAGGAATGCTACTGCCAGAAGAACTGGGATTATATAAAGAAGTGGGTTAATTAAATGGGTAATAATGGTCAACATAGTTAGCGAGGGGATTTGAACCCCTGGAAAAAAGAGCTTAGGTCTTTCGCATTAGCCGGGCTCTGCCACGCTAGCTAGCCCTGGTCTTGGGCAGTGTATTAGTTCTATTTTTAATTTAGTTGTTTACATTAATATAGAGGGAGGCTTATTCTTACATTGGCCTCATTTTTTCGGTCCTTTCGTACTAGAAAAAATACTTCATAGATAGAAACTGACCTGGATTACTCCGGTCTGAACTCAGATCACGTAGGGCTTTAATCGTTGAACAAACGAACCTTTAGTAGCGGCTGCACCACTGGGATGCCCTGATCCAACATCGAGGTCGTAAACCCATTTGTCGATAGGAACTTTTGAAATGGATTGCGCTGTTATCCCTAGGGTAACTTGGTTCGTTGATCAGTAGGACTGGATCAATTGCAGTCATAAATTTTGTTACTTAGAACAGTGGTTCTTGGTTAAGGGTTGTAAGCCCTATTCTTCAAGGAGGATTTTTTATTCTCCATGGTCGCCCCAACCGAAAACTTTAGGTCAATTTCTGCTTGTTTTATAGTTTTTCCTTATGGGTAAAATAGTTTGGCAGTTGCCTTTAGTTTAAAGCTCCATAGGGTCTTCTCGTCTTATGGTTATATCCCCGCCTCTGCACGGGGAGGTCAGTTTAATGGATTGGATGCAGGAGACAGTTGAACCTTCGTGGTGCCGTTCATACCAGTCTTTATTTAAAAGACAAGTGATTACGCTACCTTTGCACGGTCAGAATACCGCGGCCGTTGAACATATAGTCACTGGGCAGGCTGGACCTCTTATACATGGTTGTTGGCAAGAGGCGATGTTTTTGGTAAACAGGCGGGGTTCATAATTTGCCGAGTTCCTTCTGCGTCTTTTAATCTTTCCTGAAATGTTCTTGTGTTAGATTAACGGTGTCTAGTGCATGGTTTTCTTGTTTTGTTGTTGCAAGGATCTCAAAGAGGACGTTAAATATCAGTGACTTATTCGATCTGATTTACACTCACATTTTGGAGAATTGTGTATTCACATTACTAGTTCTAGCATAAGTGCTTCTATATTTATATAGAACAGCTCAGTATAAATTATGGGTTTAGAATTTGCTATACTAATTAAAGGGTTCTATGTTGAGCGAGCTTTGACGCTTTCTTTTCAGGTGGCTGCTTTTAGGCCCACTGACTCAATTCCCTTAGGGATTATAATCTTTACCCAATATTGTAGGTTGTACCCTGTTTCAATCAGGCTGTACCCTGATTGAATAAATCCTAAGTTGATTTTTTACTTTGTTTGTTAAAAATCTGTTTTAGGGTTGAACTAATATTCGTTTCCTGAGCAACCAGCTATCACTAGGCTCGTTTGGTCTGTCACCCCTACTCGGAGATCTTCCCACTCTTTTGCCACAGAGACGGGTTTGCTCTATAAAGCTGTCTCGGAGTAGCTCGCTTAGTTTCGGGTGGTCAAACTAAAATTCTTTTTGCTTGATTAGGACTGGCTAGACCATTATGCAAAAGGTACGAGGCTTATTCTCTGCTTTTTGTTGCTTTGTTAATTATTTCATTTCTATTTCACCTTTCCCTTGCGGTACTTTTTCTGTAGCTATTAAGACTTGTTTCTATCGCCTATACTAAAATTTTAAAATGGTTTAATTAGTGATTGATGAGGGTGGAGAGTTATTTATTTGTTTATTTTGGAATGCTAGGTTTTTGGCTCAAAGTAATCCGGGTTTAACAGATATTGTCTCGGTGTAAGCGGGAGGCTTTGGTTAAGCTATACTTTGGTTCCAAGCACACCTTCCGGTGTGCTTACCATGTTACGACTTGCCTCTTCTTAGTATTTGTTATGTGTTTATTTAAATTGTGTAATTTGTAGAAGAGGGTGACGGGCGGTGTGTGCGCGCTCCAGGGCCATTTTAAAGAGAACTCTCTTGTTTCTCTTTACTGCTAAATCCGCCTTCCGATCTGATTTCATAAAGATCTTTCGTTTATTCTAAAAGGTAGAAAATGTAGCCCATTTCTTTCCACTTCATATGCTACACCTTGACCTGACGTGTTGATGTAAAATCATTAAGCCTACTAGGAGTCTCTCACGAGGTGGGCTGGCGACGGTGGTATATAGGCGGGTTTGGCAAGAAGTGGTGAGGTTTAGCGAGGGGTATCGATTATAGAACAGGCTCCTCTAGGTGGGTTTGGAGCACCGCCAAGTCCTTTGGGTTTTAAGCTTAGGCTCGTAGTTCCCTGGCGGATTTTTGCGTAAGTAGTCAAAGTTTATGGCTAGGCATAGTGGGGTATCTAATCCCAGTTTGTTTCCTAGCGGTCGTGAATTCAAGTGTTGGGAGGTAGAGTTACTTTCGTGAATGTTCTTCAGACCAACGAAAGCGTGCGACAGCTTGGTTGGAGTTTGACTCTAGTTTATAGTTACTTTAATCACGCTTTACGCCGAAAATAATCAACTTGAGTTTCTCGTATAACCGCGGCGGCTGGCACGAGATTGACCAACTCTATAGACTGTAACTGAATCGAGCTTTGTCTCGCTCATGTTCAATGTTTATCACTGCTGAGTTCCCTTGTGGGTGTGGCATAGCAAGGTGTCATGGGCTTAAAGTAGTGCCTGATACCGGCTCCTCATCCCCTGTTAAAGAGGCTTAAGGGCATTTTCACAGGAGTGCGGATGCTTGCATGTGTAAGTTCAGAAAAAGTTGATTGTAAGGCTAGGACCAAACCTTTGTGCTTTCGGAGCTTTTTAGGGCTCATCTCAGCATCTTCAGTGCTGTGCTTTATTTAAGCTACGTAAGC